GCTAAAAAAAGACTTCATTGATATTTCCCAATTTGAAAGATATCATATATATCCATTTCGTTTGAGCAGAAACAATAGATGAATCAAAAAAGTTCTGTACCATGAACTTTGTACCGCGCATGTCACTTAGACGGACCCTTGAAAGTAGCGTAAGCAAGAGTGAAGAAATAGAATAAATATGAAAGAAAATACGAAATGAAAAAAGAACGGTTTTTTTTGTACTGTGTATCCTGTCTTTTCCTATCCTTCAACTCCTATAAAATAAACTTGGAAATTTTTTAGACAACTTCGCTTTTTGGATATATATGAAGACTTAACATTCTTTTTGAGTGAGAGAAAGCGCAGTATGAAAAAACCAGAAAGGAAAAAGAAATAAAAAAAGAAAAGGGAGCATAATCTCATTTTGTTCTTTACTATACATACATCTATTTTTTACCCATCTCCAAAAATAGGGATATCTATACATCTAGATGAATAAATTATGTATTGCGCTCTAGACCATTAATATATATCCCGATCTGTCTCAATTAATTTGTAAAAGGTATGAATATCTTTTCGATACATTATTCACGCGTCAGGAACCAGATTTGAACTGGTGACACGAGGATTTTCAGTCCTCTGCTCTACCAACTGAGCTATCCCGACCATTTTCCGTGCATTATCCTAGTAGAGTGCTTGTATCTATGTAATATCTATGGAAATTAAATAGACTAAAAAAAAGTATTCAAAAATTTGCCCTAGTCCCCGAATTTTTTAGATCTTCAAAAAGAAGACTTTCTTTGTGAATGTAAGGATAATGATATGGACTGTGAATAATTCAATAATGGGAATTCCTTGACCATATATGTTCATTTGTACAGGTATCGTATCTATTCAAACCAAATTGGGGTAAGATCCAAGGATTTCTGTTCGGATCCGTTTGTGAAAGAGTAGAATGAATGAGAAAGATATTGAATTTTCTTTGAACCACTTATGAAAAAAAAGGATAAATAAATAGTTAAGAAGTAAAAAGGGCTTTTTATTGGGGTGGGGATAGAGGGACTTGAACCCTCACGATTTCTAAAGTCGACGGATTTTCCTCTTACTATAAATTTCATTGTTGTCGGTATTGACATGTAGAATGGGACTCTCTCTTTATTCTCGTCCAATTAATCAGTTTTTCAAAAAAAGGTCTATCAAACTCTGGAATGAATGATTTGATCACTGAATATTCGATTCTTCCTTCAACTTCGATTGGAATAGATCCACAATAACTCTGAATTTTGCATATATTGCATATATATATATTCAAGTCGTGATTAATCGTTTGATATGCCAGTATGTATACGTACGTATTAGATATATACGTCATCCTTTCTTTAATTTCGATAGAAGGATTCCAGTTAGCAACGCAACGTAGTCAACTCCATTCGTTAGAACAGCTTCCATTGAGTCTCTGCACCTATCCCTTTTTATTCTAGTCTAGTTTTTAAAACCCTTGTTTTTCTAAAAATAAAGATTTGGCTCAGGATTGCCCATTTTTAGTTCCAGGGTTTCTCTGAATTTGGAAGTTACCACTTAGCAGGTTTCCGTACTAAGGCTCAATCCAATCAAGTCCGTAGCGTCTACCAATTTCGCCATATCCCCTTTTTAGACAAGGATCGGGTTTTAATTCCACCCACTTATCATTTATCTTGGAACCGTTGAATTCATTATATTTATATAATGATTCCTATATCGAAATAGTATATACTCCTATTTTTTCTTTTTTTGGATATCCCCTCTCGTTTCATCTCTATTGTATGAACCCTATTTGTTTCAATCAGAAATGATTCTATCATTGATGTATCCGCAATTCAATATAGATAGATATATCCCACATATATATATGTCTTCCTCCCCTTTCGTTTTTGCAGCGCGATTTGGAATACTGGAAGGGTCGATATTCCTTCTTCTTTTTTTTTCGTCCTATCTCATCCTTTTTCAAACGAAATCAGAGGAATGTCTGATTCGAATTTTGATTGTTGTATCTTTATCCTTATCTTATACTTTTCTTAGAACCGATCCGCTATACTATAATATAATTAACATAATTTGTTCTAACTATTCCATTCTCAAAAATCTTATTATCATAAAAAGAATTTCTATTCTATTTATATTTATAAATATTATATAATAATGTAAAAATTCGAAATATGAAAATAAACGGAACGTATATTATCTATAATGATAATGTATTAAGAATGAAAATTCTAATTAGTCAGATATTTCCATTATTAATTTAATTAATATTATTAGAATAGAATTTAGTCATATTTATTATAGTTATATAATATGTTATATATTATATAATTTCTTATATAATATAATTTATAATTAGTTATATTATTTATAACTATAGAAAGAATTGTGAACTATAATATATAGATATAGTTCATATTAAATTCTTAGCTAATAGCTAAGATCCGGTAGTTTCTTGAATTCCTATACATTATTTCTATTTCTGTTATGTGAGCCCGCTTAGCTCAGAGGTTAGAGCATCGCATTTGTAATGCGATGGTCATCGGTTCGATTCCGATAGCCGGCTTTTTCTCTATCGATTTTTTCCATGATTGGTAATCTTTCCTCTCCCTTTCTCCAAACGTTGAGTCACTAATCTATTCTATTATGGCATGGTAACTTGTAACTATGAAAAAAAGTTGATTAGAGCAATTAGATCTATATAGAACAAATCATAAAACGGAGCCTTAATTTCCTATATATACAAAAAATCCGGATATTGACACAATTCATTTCATTCTACTTTGTAATACTTCAGTAGATTTAGCTTTGCTTTGTTTATCCTTTAGTTTAGTTCAGTCTTAATTTAGATTTCTTCTGTAAAATGAAATTTCAATAAAATAAAAAGGAGTCTTTATGTCTCGTTACCGAGGACCTCGTTTCAAAAAAATACGCCGTCTGGGGACTTTACCGGGATTAACTAGTAAAAGACCTAGATCCGGAAGTGATCTTAAAAACCCATTGCGTTCCGTGAAAAGATCGCAATATCGTATTCGTCTAGAAGAAAAACAGAAATTGCGTTTTCATTATGGTCTGACAGAGCGACAATTACTTAGATATGTGCATATCGCTGGAAAAGCCAAAGGGTCAACAGGCCAGGTTTTACTACAACTACTTGAGATGCGTTTGGATAATATCCTTTTTCGATTGGGTATGGCTTCGACCATTCCTGGAGCCAGGCAATTAGTTAACCATAGACATATTTTAGTTAATGGTCGTATAGTGGATATACCAAGTTATCGCTGCAAACCTCGAGATATTATTACTACGAAGGATAAACAAAGATCGAAAGCTCTGATTCAAAATTATATTGCTTCCTCCCCTCACGAGGAATTGCCAAACCATTTGACTATTGACTCATTCCAATATAAAGGATTAGTAAATCAAATAATAGATAGTAAATGGATCGGTTTAAAAATAAATGAGTTGTTAGTCGTAGAATATTATTCCCGTCAGACTTGAACCTAACGAACATAACAAAGAAAGGGAAAGGGGTTCAAACAATTATGTCCTCTTTTCAACGAAGTAAATAGATCTAAGGGCCTTGAATCCACATTTTTCTCATTCACCTATCGCAAATTGATCCGCAGTAGGATTTTTTTTTTCTTTTTTGCTCTTTTTCCGCGATATTTGTATTTTACGTACTCGTACGGAAGAAATGTAATTAGGAATGGAGATTCTCTATCAAAAAACAAAAAGCTGTTGGAATAATGATATGAATTGTTATTTGATTTGATATATTGCGGTCGGTAACGCTGGTGAATTAACAGAAACGGAAAGAGAGGGATTCGAACCCTCGGTAAACAAAAAGCCTACATAGCAGTTCCAATGCTACGCCTTGAACCACTCGGCCATCTCTCCTACATAATCTTATTATTGACCAGAAACCGAGTGAATAGCGAGTTATTCATATTATTTTATTGCAGTACAGGCACGACCAATCAACGGCTTCATAGAAATAAAAAATTCCTTTCAAATTTGATATTTATCAACAACAACTTCTCTTATCATCTATCCCATAGATCTATTACAAATTCATGAATCGTACCATGGATTTTTCTATTTCATTTCAATTGTATAATGTCCATCCCTTTTCCCTCTTGGATCATAACCAAGTCCAAATTTCTCGAGTTTAAGTTATAAGAATCCATAGTAAAATAAAGTTCTTAGTTATTCAACTTAGATGAAATGAAGTAATAGCTCCGCTCATTTGTACGAAATTTATATGAAATTCAATCTGATTCAAAAGTCTCTTATCTCTCTTTGTCTGATTCTGATAAAGGGTACAATTTGAGCGGAAGGTACACATCTTTTTTTTAGAATTTTTCTGTTTTTATGTTATTTTGTACTGTACAATTCCCTTGTTTGTGGGAGCATTTTCCCCGAACCGAAGGAGTAATGAGAAGAATTATAGAATGGATTGCGAATTATGCCTAGATCTCGGATAAATGGAAATTTTATTGATAAGACCTCTTCAATTATAGCCAATATTTTATTACGAATAATTCCGACAACTTCAGGAGAAAAAAAGGCATTTACCTATTACAGAGATGGTGTGATTTGATTCTTTTTTCTTGTTTTTTTTTTTTAGCCCTCACTTCCGTCTTACGAGAAAAAGACGCGGTTCGGAATAGAAAGAACCAAATTATTGAAATAAAGCTACGCTTAGTGAAGGTAAAGTTTGGAGATAGAACAACTCCTTCTGTCGTGTATCCTCGATTGATCCAGCCTCAGATACTTTAATTGTCAATTGTCGATTTTAGTATTGAACGAAAGGTTACATCTATAGGTTCTGTATTGCGGGTCAATCCTACTCCACTAATACCAATAGGCGGCATAGGGGAAAAAGCACTACACTAGGAATCAACAACACGAAAACTTTGTTATAAATTACCCTTTTCCTTAGCGGTATCGGGACTAACAAGAATGGTTGGGACAACAAACATCCATCTCGTTTGTAC